GTAATTCCTATGATGCAATTGGAGCTTATCAACAGAAAAGAATAGATTTCGATAGTCCTTTGTGGTTCCGGTGGCGACTAGATCAACGCATTATTTCGTCAAGAGAAATTCCTATCGAAGTTCACTATGAATCTTTGGGTACCTATCATGAAATTTATGGGAATTATCTAGTAGTAAGAAGTACAAAAAAAGAAATTCGTTGTATATACATTCGAACCACTGTTGGTCATATTTCTTTTTATCGAGAAATCGAAGAAGCTATACAAGGTTTTGGCCGGGCCTATTCATATGATATCTAATCATATAGATGGTTGATATCTAAGATAAGAAAATTTATGATACCAGTGTGGAATTCAGTTTTCTACGGTTCCACTAGGATCATAGTTTTTAAATTTCTACGCGAATCAAGATAAAGAAAAGGAAGTTTTCCAATCATTGACTCAAACCCATTGTCGAACCAGAGTGGAATAAGGAGGTTTTTATGGCAGAACGTGCCAATCTAGTCTTTTACAATAAAGTAATAGGTGGAACTGCCATCAAACGACTTATTAGCAGATTAATAAACCACTTCGGAATGGCATATACATCACACATCCTGGATCAAGTAAAGACTCTGGGATTCCATCAAGCTACGGATACATCCATTTCATTAGGAATTGATGATCTTTTAACAATACCTTCCAAAGGATGGTTAGTCCAAGATGCTGAACAACAAAGTTTGATTTTAGAAAAACATCATCATTATGGGAATGTACATGCGGTAGAAAAATTACGCCAATCCATTGAGATATGGTATGCTACAAGTGAATATTTGAGACAAGAAATGAATCCTAATTTTAGGATAACCGATCCCTTTAATCCAGTCCATATAATGTCTTTTTCGGGAGCTAGGGGAAATGCATCTCAAGTACACCAATTAGTAGGTATGAGAGGATTAATGTCGGATCCACAGGGACAAATGATTGATTTACCTATTCAAAGCAATTTACGCGAAGGACTGTCTTTAACAGAATATATTATTTCTTGTTATGGAGCCCGTAAAGGGGTTGTAGATACTGCTGTACGAACATCAGATGCTGGATATCTTACACGCAGACTTGTTGAAGTGGTTCAACACATTGTTGTACGTCGAACAGATTGTGGTACCATTCAAGGGATTTTGGTAAATATCCAAAATGAAATGATGTCAGAAAGAATTTTGATACAAACATTAATTGGTCGTGTATTAGCAGACGATATATACCGAGGTTCACGATGCATTGCCGTTCGAAATCAAGATATTGGAATTGGACTTATCAATCGATTCAAAACTTTTCAAACACAACCAATATCTATTCGAACCCCCTTTACCTGTAGGAATACATCTTGGATCTGCCGATTGTGTTATGGCCAAAGTTCTACTCATGGCCACTTAGTGGAATTAGGAGAAGCTGTAGGTATTATTGCAGGCCAATCAATTGGAGAACCGGGTACTCAACTAACATTAAGAACTTTTCATACCGGCGGAGTATTCACAGGGGGTACTGCAGAACATGTGCGAGCGCCTTCTAATGGAAAAATAAAATTCAATGAGGATTTGGTTCATACTACACGTACACGTCATGGGCATCCTGCTTTTCTATGTTATATAAATTTGTATGTAACTATTGAAAGTGATGATATTATACATAATGTGACTATTCCACCAAAAAGTTTTATATTAGTTCAAAATGATCAATATGTAAAATCAGAACAAGTGATTGCTGAGATTCGCGCGGGAACATACACTTTGAATTTGAAAGAAAAGGTTCGAAAACATGTTTATTCTGACTCAGAAGGAGAAATGCATTGGAGTACCGATGTGTACCATGCATCAGAATTTAGATATAGTAACGTCCATATCTTACCAAAAACAAGTCATTTATGGATATTATCAGGAAGGTCGTACAGAACCGGTTCAGTCTCTTTTTCATTCCGTCAGGATCAAGATCAAATTAATATCCATTCTCCTTCGACAGGAGAGAGAAATATTTGTAATCTTTTAATAAATAATTATCAAGTAAGACATAAATTCTTCCCTTCTGTTAAAAAAGAAAGAATGATTCCCGATTATTCAATATTTAATGAAATTATATGTATGAATCATTGTCATTTTAAACATCCTGCTATTTTTCACGATACTTCAAATTTATTAGCAAAGAGGCGAAGAAATAGATTAATCATTCCATTTCAATCGATTCAAGAACGAGACAACAAAGAACTAATCTTCCCTTCCGGTATCTCGATTGAAGTATCAATCAATGACATTTTTCGTAGAAATAGTATTCTTGCTTATTTCGATGATCCTCAATACCGAACAGGGAGTTCGGGAATTACTAAATATAGAACTATAGGAATAAATTCTATTTTCAAAAAAGAGGATTTTTTATTTGAGTATCAAGGAATTAAAGAATTTAAGACAAAATACCAAATCAAAGTAGATCGATTTTTTTTCATTCCCGAGGAAGTTCATATTTTACCTGAATCTTCTTCCATAATGATACGGAACAATAGTATCGTTGGAGTAGATACACCAATCACTTTAAATATAAGAAGTCGAGTAGGCGGATTAGTCCGAGTGGAAAAGAAAAAAAAAAAGATTGAATTAAAAATATTTTCCGGGGATATCTATTTTCCTGGAGAGATCGATAAGATATCCCGACATAGTGCCATCTTGATTCCACCCGAAACGGTAAAAAAAAAAAATTCTAAGGAATCAAAAAAAATGAAAAATTGGATCTATGCCCAATGGATTACAATTACAAAAAAAAATGATTTTGTTTTGGTTCGACCTGTAATTCTATATAAAATAGCGGATGGTATCAATTTAATCAAACTTTTCCCCCAAGATATCTTCCAAGAAAAAAATGATCTGGAACTTAAAGTTGTTAATTATATTCTTTCTGGAAATGGAAAATCAATTCAGGGAGTTTTTAATACAAGGATTCAATTAGTTCGGACTTGTTTAGTCTTAAATTGGTATCAAAACAAAAAAAGTTCTTCTATAGAAAATGCCTGTGCTTCTCTTGTTGAAGTAAGTACAAATGGTTTGATTAGAGATTTCCTAAAAATTGACTTAATGAAATCTCATATTTCATATATCAGAAAAAGAAAAAATCCGTCTAGTTCAGGATTTATCTCGGATAATGAGTCGGATCGGACCTATATCAATCCATTTTTTTCTATTTATTCGAAGGCAAAAATTCAACAATCACTTGGTCAAAATAACGGAACTATTCGTATGTTAAATGAGACATGCCGATCTTTGATAATTTTGTCATCATCTAATTGTTTTCAAATAGGACCATTCAACGATAGAAAATATTTCAATAGGATAAAAGAAAAAATGAATAAAATCCAAAAAGATTCTATAATTCCAATTAAAAATTTTAAAAATTCGTTAGGTCCTTTAGGAATAGCCCTTCAAGTTGCAAATTTTTATTCATTTTACCGTTTAATAACTCATAATCCGATATCGATAAATAATATTTTAATTATTGACAAATTAAAGGAAACTTTTCAAGTATTAAAATATTATTTAATGGACGAAAACGAGATAATTTATAAACCTTATATATGCAGTACTAGCATTTTAAATCCATTTTATTTGAATTGGCATTTTATCCATCATAATTATTGTGAAAAAACGTTTACAATAATTAGTCTTGGACAATTTATTTGTGAAAATATAGGTATAGTGCAAACGAAAAATGAACCACACTTGAAATCGGGTCAAATTATAACTGTTCAAATGGATTCTGTAGGAATAAGATCGGCTAACCCTTACTTGGCGACTCCAGGAGCAACTGTTCATGGACATTATGGAGAAATACTTTATGAAGGAGATATATTAGTTACATTTAACTATGAAAAATCGAGATCTGGTGATATAACACAAGGTCTTCCAAAAGTGGAACAGGTATTAGAAGTGCGTTCGATTGATTCAATATCGAGGAACTTAGAAAAGAGAGTTGACACTTGGAACGGGCATATAACAAGAATTCTTGGCATTCCTTGGGGATTCTTGATTGGTGCTGAACTAACTATAGCGCAAAGTCGTATTTCTTTGGGTAATAAAATTCAAAAAGTTTATCGATCCCAGGGAGTTCACATTCATAATAGACATATAGAAATTATTGTACGTCAAATAACATCAAAAGTCTTGGTTTCAGAAGATGGAATGTCTAATGTTTTTTCACCCGGCGAACTAATTGGATTGTTGCGAGCCGAACGAGCAGGCCGTGCCCTGGACGAAGCGATTTGTTACCGAGCTCTATTATTGGGAATAACAAAAACATCTCTGAATACTCAAAGTTTCATATCTGAAGCCAGTTTTCAAGAAACTGCTAGAGTTTTAGCAAAAGCCGCTCTTCGGGGTCGTATAGATTGGTTGAAAGGTCTGAAGGAAAATGTTATTTTAGGAGGAATTATACCCGTTGGTACCGGATTCAAAAGAATAATGCACCGTTCAAAGCCAAGGCAACATAACAAGATTATCTTGAAAACAAAAAAGAATAATTTATTCGAGGACGAAATGAGAGATATTTTGTTCCACCACAGAGAATTATTTTTTTATTTCAAAGAATTTATGTGATACATCAGAACAATATAGGGTTTAATGATTCCTAAAAGCGGATTCATCCCCTTAAATGCGGTCATTTTGGGGGGTAGTAAAAGAAAGATAAAAAAAAAAAAATAATAAATAGAAAAAAAATGGCCTGATCGTGTATTAATGGCCAATCTTCAGTAGACGAGAAGGTTCCATCGGAACAATTTTTGATTTCTATTTCAGAATACCCGGTCTTTTTTTTTTCACTTTTTTTTTGAAAAAAAAAAGTGTGGGGATAAATTTAAATGACAAAAAGATATTGGAACATAATTTTGGAAGAGATGATGGAAGCAGGAGTTCATTTTGGTCACGGTACTAGAAAATGGAATCCTAAAATGGCACCTTATATATCTGCAAAACGTAAGGGTATTCATATTACAAATCTTACTAGAACTGCTCGGTTTTTATCAGAAGCTTGTGATTTAGTTTTTGATGCAGCAAGTAGGGGAAAACAATTCTTAATTGTTGGTACCAAAAAAAAAGCAGCTGATTCAGTAGCGCGAGCTGCAATAAGAGCTCGGTGTCATTATGTTAATAAAAAATGGCTTGGCGGTATGTTAACGAATTGGTATACTACAGAAACAAGACTTCATAAGTTCAGGGACTTGAGAACTCAACAAAAGACGGGGAGACTCAACAATTTTCCAAAAAGAGATGCCGCTATCTTGAAGAGACAATTATCTCATTTGGAAACATATCTTGGCGGCATTAAATATATGACAGGATTACCTGATATTGTAATAATCGTCGATCAGCAAGAAGAATATACGGCTCTTCGAGAATGTATAACTTTGGAAATTCCAACAATTTGTTTAATTGATACAAATTGTGACCCCGATCTCGCCGATATTTCAATTCCAGCTAATGATGATGCTATAGCTTCAATCCGATTCATTCTTAACAAATTAATATTTGCAATTTGTGAGGGTCGTTCTAGCTATATACGGAATTCTTGATTAATAATAAGATAAATAAATTATTTGATTTGGGTAGGAAGATTCATAGATTTATGGAATTGGTTACTATACTATTACTAAATCGTACAAAAAAAGAAAAATATAAAAAGAGCAAACAGAAATATTATGTGATTAGTCAGTATTCAAAAAAAAAATGAAAGTAGACAAATCAAAAAGGAAAGGAGATGGTTGAATTAAAATAATTCCCTTTCAAGTTCTATTTCTTTTAGAGGGCAGGACAATATGAATGTTCTATTATGTTCCATCAACACATTAAAAAGATTATATGATATTTCTGCTGTGGAAGTAGGTCAACATTTGTATTGGCAAATAGGGGGGTTCCAAGTGCATGCCCAAGTACTTATTACTTCTTGGGTTGTAATTGCTATCTTATTAATTTCAGTGATTCTAGTTGTTCGAAATCTGCAAACCATTCCCACTTTTAGTCAGAATTTCTTTGAATATGTTCTTGAATTCATTCGAGACGTGAGCAAAAGTCAAATTGGAGAAGAATATGGTCCGTGGGTTCCATTTATTGGAACTATGTTTCTATTTATTTTTGTTTCGAATTGGTCAGGGGCTCTTTTGCCTTGGAAAATCATACAGTTACCTCATGGGGAATTAGCTGCACCCACAAATGATATAAATACTACTGTTGCATTAGCTTTACTTACATCAGTAGCATATTTCTATGCGGGTCTTTCAAAAAAAGGATTAGCTTATTTTAATAAATACATACAACCAACTCCAATCCTTTTACCGATTAACATCTTAGAAGATTTCACAAAACCCTTATCGCTTAGTTTTCGACTTTTCGGAAATATATTAGCTGATGAATTAGTAGTTGTTGTTCTTGTTTCTTTAGTACCTTTGGTAGTTCCTATACCTGTCATGTTCCTTGGATTATTTACAAGCGGTATTCAAGCTCTTATTTTTGCTACTTTAGCTGCAGCTTATATAGGTGAATCCATGGAAGGCCATCATTGACTAGTTTTCGAAAAAATAGTCTTTTTTCGTTTAGTCCAGCGTACATACACTGCGGTTCAAGATAATCTATTTAGGTAACATGAATATATATAATAGAAATAAATTTTGAATAATAAAATAAAAAGGGTTATTTCCCCCTCAAAAAAAAAAATAGGAAACAGATCCATCTAAAAGATCTTTTTCCTATTTTTCCTAAAAATACTTTGTGTTTGATCCATTTCCATTTTACTCCAATAAATCCTTTTTTTTATTGTTGTATTTTGTTTTGTTCATTCAATTATAACTATAACATATTCAATATTATTAGAATTCGATTCTATTATATATATAGTTCGATTAGGATAAATTAGTATATTATATAAACGTGTGATAAAAAGATGCTATATAGAACTAGAACAGATTCTCGTTTCATTCACATTCAATTCAACGATTGACCAAAAGATAATTAAAAAAAACATAGTAGGAGTGAGGGAGGTCAAACTGGATGTATATAATCCAATCACTCTAAGACAACTCTTTCTTTTTTTTTTGAGATTTCACAAAGAATGATTCTCGAATCTAATTGAAACTAAAACACCAATAATTAGTTTACGGCATGGAAGAAACACATGTATATGTGATATTATATATCAACTAGTTATATATATATATATGAGCTAACTATATATCTAAAATAGCCCTGCTACTAATATAATATAAATTTCGATAGGGATTAAAAAAACAATTCCGTTTCATCTCTAATTGTGAATTGAATATTGACTGACTAAAAAAATTCAATCAAAAAAAGAACGAAGAATTCAAAAAAAAAAATGGTTCCAAATTTAGGATAAGATAAAAACAAAAGTTGTACGGATTCACAAAAAAATTATGTGAGTAGATCGGATAGTTCAATAACTATTATTATTTTAATTCGTAATTCTTAATTATTTCAACTGGATAAATCTTGGTAATTGAGTAATAAGTCATAATTACAATTTATTGATTGATTATATCATTAACTATTTCTTTTCTTTCTTTTTTTATTTGGGGTGCGAGGAACTTATCATGAATCCACTGATTTCTGCCGCTTCCGTTATTGCTGCTGGGTTGGCTGTCGGACTTGCTTCTATTGGACCGGGGGTTGGTCAAGGCACCGCTGCAGGTCAAGCTGTAGAAGGGATTGCGCGACAACCGGAGGCAGAGGGAAAAATACGGGGTACTTTATTGCTTAGTCTGGCTTTTATGGAAGCTTTAACAATTTATGGGCTGGTTGTAGCATTAGCGCTTTTATTTGCGAATCCTTTTGTTTAATTAAAAAAAAAATAGAAAAAAAAGACATATCCTTTTTTTCCGTGGACTTGCTTTGCTGTTCTTACTTTTTTGAATTATATTAAGATTTCACTTCTACAATTAATTATTTATTCGCTCGGACAAGAACATAGGGGAAGGACTGATTTAAGTGAAGAATTAACAAATTGACTCGTCTGCTTCCTTCTCTTTTTTAGTCCAACGAACCCTCCCTTTTTTTTTAGAAAATTTTTCGAAAGTGTTGAAAACAATTATAGAGATTTTACAATTGATATAAGAACTGGTATCTAATTCTAATCAATATCATTCTTATAGAGAATCTTCCAATTGATTGATCAATTCCAAGACTATATATATTCTTTTAAATATATATGTATTAACATTCTTATTAGATTAATATTATTACTTATAATTACTAATAATTAATATGAATTAATAGTAAGGAATGATATTTTTATTATAAAAATATCATATGAAATAATAAATAACTAAGAAATAAAATCTAAAAATTAGAGATCATATAAGGATAATTAGTATATCCATAAAAGGAGATGAGATCCTATGAAAAATATAACCGATTCTTTCCTTTGCTTGGGCTACTGGCCATCCGCCGGAAGTTTCGGGTTTAATACCGATATTTTAGCAACAAATCCAATAAATCTAAGTGTAGTGTTAGGTGTATTAGTTTTTTTTGGAAAGGGAGTGTGTGCGAGTTGTTAATTTCAAAGAATAGATTGGATCTAACCAACTGCACTTTTTTCATTATAACTAAGAAAATGTGTATAATCCCACGAATTACTTCTGAATAAATTCAATTTTGAATAAATTAAGAAATAATAATATTTAAGAACTATAGCATTTCGTGATTCCTTGGTAAATCCACTTTGATTCTCTATTAACCAAAAATTTTGGAATATTCCTATGGTTAAAGTAAATAATTTGAAGTCTAGACGCAGTGTAGTACTCTTTCTACCACTATGTTAATACAGAAATAAAATGGTTTCGAAAAAAGTGTTACAATTTTTTCGATCTATAACACTCATATCGAAAAAATGGCTTGAATCCTATTTAAGGTGCAAAATTGAAAAATGGTGAATTTGACCCCCCCTTTTTTTTTTACAATGCGGAATCGATGACCTATGTATAAATTAATATGAATTCTTTGGATTTAAAGAAAAAAAAAAAAAACAACTTTGCTGACAATTATTTTTTCGGTCAGAAGAGTCCTACGAATATTCTGGTCTTGTATTGGTAATTAGTTTAAATATGTATATATATTTTATAAATAAAAATAATATAAATAGAGAAGAGAGGATAGGCTCATTACATAATAAAAAAAGATAAGAAAATTTCCCATAAGTAATTGAGTTTGAGAGCCAAATGAATCGAAAGATTCATGTTTGGTTTGGGAAGAGATCATAGACATTTTTAGATGAATGGAAAGAGAATCTACTTTCATTAAGTGATTTATTAGATAATCGAAAACAGAGAATCTTGAGAACTATTCGAAATTCAGAAGAACTGCGGGAAGGAGCCCTTGAACAGCTGAAAAAAGCCCAGGCCCGCTTAAGGAAAGTCGAAACGGAAGCAGATCGGTTTCGGGTGAATGGCTATTCTGAGATAGAACGAGAAAAATTGAATTTAATTAATTCAATTTATACGACTTTGGAACAATTAGAAAATTACAAAAATGAAACCATTTATTTTGAACAACAAAAGGTGATTAATCAAGTTCGACATCGGGTTTTAGAAAAAGCCTTACAGGGAGCTCTAGGAACTCTGAATAATTGTTTGAATAATGAGTTACATTTACGTACTGTCAATGCGAATATTGATATGTTTGGGGAGATGAAAGAAAAAAATAGCTGATTAGTCCTTTTACTATAGTATAGAAGTATAGAGTATAGGCATTATTTTTTTTTAGAAGAAAAAAATGAAGAAATATTCATGGTAACCATTCGTGCAGATGAAATTAGTAAAATTATCCGTGAACGTATTGAGCAATATAATACGGAAGTCAAAATTGTAAATACTGGTACCGTACTTCAAGTAGGCGATGGTATTGCTCGTATTTATGGTCTTGATGAAGTAATGGCCGGTGAATTAGTGGAATTTGAAGAGGGTACTATAGGCATTGCTTTGA